GTTAAAGTTAAAAAGGAGTAATCCGCTGTGACACGTTCAACAAAAAAAAATCCTTTTGTAGCTAATCATTTATTGGTAAAAATTGAGAAACTAAACATAAGGGAGGAAAAAGAAATAATAGTAACTTGGTCTAGGGCATCCACCATTATACCCACAATGATTGGCCATACAATCGCTATTCATAATGGAAAGGAACATTTACCCATTTATATAACAGATCGTATGGTAGGTCACAAATTGGGAGAATTCGCACCTACTCGAACTTACGGGGGACATGCGCGAAACGATAATAAATCTCGTCGCTAATCTAATAATATTAAAAACTAATACTAATATAAATTATAAATAAATAAAAATAAATAAAAGAAAAAGTGTTCATCATTCATTGGGGGAAAAGGGAGTAACTTTATGATAAATATGGTAACGAAGAACTCGAGTAAACCGCGTACAGAAGTCAAAGCTTTAGCTCAAAATATACATATGTCCGTTTTTAAAGCACGAAGAGTAATTGATCAGATTCGCGGACGTTCCTATGAAGAAACACTTATGATACTGGAACTCATGCCTTATCGAGCATCCTTTCCCATTTTAAAATTGGTTTATTCCGCAGCAGCAAATGTTAACGATCTGGGTTTGAACGAAGCAGATTCATTCATTAGTAAAGCCGAAGTTAATGGGGGTACCCTTATAAAAAGGTTGAGACCTAGAGCTAGAGGGCGCAGTTATCTAATAAAACGACCTACCTGCCATATAACAATTGTATTAAAGGATAAATCTAAAAAAATCTAAATATGAGTCTAAGATTTAGATTCATATTTAGAAATAACATATGGATGGAAAAATAATAGAATAATATGGCACAAAAAATAAATCCACTTGGTTTCAGACTTGGTACAACCCAAAATCATCATTCCTTTTGGTTCGCACAACCAAAAAGTTTTTCCATTGGTCTCCAGGAAGATGAAAAAATACGAGATTGTATCAAGAATTATGTACAAAAAAATATGAGAATATCCTCGGGTTTCGAGGGAATTGCACATATAGAAATTCAAAAAAGAATCGATCTTATTCAGGTCATAATCTATATTGGATTCCCAAATTTATTAATAGAGGGTCGAAGACGAGGAATCGAAGAATTACAAACGAATGTACAAAAAGAGTTGAATTCTGTAAACCGGAGACTCAACATTGCTATCACAAGAATTGAAAAACCTTATGGACACCCTAATATTCTGGCAGAATACATAGCTTTACAGTTAAAAAATAGAGTTTCGTTTCGAAAAGCAATGAAAAAAGCTATTGAATTAACTGAACAAACAGATACAAAAGGAATTCAAATACAAATTGCAGGGCGTATCGACGGAAAAGAAATTGCACGTGTCGAATGGCTCAGAGAAGGTAGGGTTCCCCTACAAACCATTCGCGCTAAAATTGATCATTGTTCCTATACAGTTCGAACTATCTATGGAGTATTAGGCATAAAAATTTGGATATTTGTAGACGGAAAATGATGGACCTTTTTTTGTCTTACCATTCTATCCAGTGATAGAACAAAAAATGAAAAACTGTTTTATTTTCCTCCTGCTTGTTGTGTTGAATCAAATATGAGCTTAATTCTTTTAATTCTATAGGGATGAATAAAAATTTGATTTACATTTTTGGTAGAATTGCTATGCTTAGTGTGTGACTCGTTGTCTTGGTTTTTCTTTAGAGTCAGGATAAAAAAAAATAGACTGACTACTATTATGAACTAGTAACTATAGAAACTAATAACCAACTTATGGCTTCGTATTGTCGAGATCCCCCAAACAGTCACTATATGAGGTATCGATCATATAGTTGTAGCAACTGCAAATTTTTCCAAAAAAATAAATAGGATCTGATCCGGGAATAATAAGGGGATGTAGATAAATTAAATGGAAGGACGATAGATAGAAAGAAAAAATATCAACGATATATGATTCCAATATGTATGGTTTATGAATCATTTTTTTTTATAAAAGAAAGGCAGTGTGATAAAGCATCAATACTGAAAAAGAGCCCCGAGTTAATAGAAACTGAGGAAATTAACTCGGAAACACATTTTGTTGGGAGCTCCATTGTCGAGTTCAGGCCTAATCATTGACGAAGAAGCTATAGGAACGACGGAACCCGTGACTGCATAGGATTCTATTGAAAACGAATCCTAATGATTCATTGGGTGGGATGGCGGAACGGACCAGGAACCAATTAATTAAATTTTTCTGAAACAGTCATGGGTTGACCCTACAAATGAAGCAGAAAAGAGTCAATATTCGCCCGCGAAACGTTGATTTTTTGGATTAAAAGGTAAAGGTAAATGTATCTTGCATGCAGCTTTCCTATGTAATATCAAAAAATCCCACTATTTTTTGTATTTTAGTGTATTATTAATAAAATACATGTGTAATATTATTGAATACTTTATCTTTATATTGAATTGTTTCTTCTTTCGCGAGGAGCCGGATGAGAAGAAACTCTCATGTCCGGTTCTGCAGTAGAGATGGAAGAGGGAAACAACCATCAACTATAACCCCAAAAGAACCAGATTCCGTAAACAACATAGAGGAAGAATGAAAGGAATATCTTATAGAGGCAATCATATTTGTTTTGGAAGATACGCTCTTCAGGCACTTGAACCCGCTTGGATCACAGCTAGACAAATAGAAGCGGGACGAAGAGCAATGACCCGATATGCACGTCGTGGTGGAAAAATATGGGTACGTATATTTCCCGACAAACCTGTTACAGTAAGACCTACAGAAACACGTATGGGTTCGGGGAAAGGGTCTCCCGAATATTGGGTATCTGTTGTTAAACCGGGTCGAATACTTTATGAAATGGGCGGAGTATCCGAAACTGTGGCCAGAGCAGCCATTTCAATAGCTGCGTGCAAAATGCCTATACGAACTCAATTTATTATTGCGGGATAGAGATGTAGAACAAAAGAAAAGGGCATTAAGAATGAATGAAAAAATACAATTGCGGGTTTATTTTTTTCTGGACAGATAATATTTCTTTTCTTTCTTCGTCCTTTGCATTGAAAGAGCAGATAAAAAATGATATGATTCAACCTCAGACCCTTTTAAATGTAGCGGATAATAGCGGGGCTCGAAAATTGATGTGTATTCGGATTTTAGGAACTAGTAATCGCCGATATGCTCATATTGGTGACGTTATTGTTGCTGTAATCAAAGAAGCAGCGTCCAATATGCCGCTCGAAAGATCAGAAGTAATTAGAGCTGTAATTGTACGTACGTGTAAAGAACTCAAGCGTGAAAACGGTATGAGAATACGATATGATGACAATGCAGCAGTTGTCATTGATCAAAAAGGAAATCCAAAAGGGACTCGAGTTTTTGGTGCAATCGCCAGGGAATTGAGAGAATTCCATTTCACTAAAATTGTCTCATTAGCTCCTGAAGTATTATAAATATTAGTAGATGAAATTATGATATAGTAGAATATCTGAAATAGAAAAATTAGTAGATTGTGTCTCAAGCATATACTTTTTTTTTTATGAATTCATAAAAAAAAAGAAACACGTTGATTATATCAAAATTAGGAGGCAACTATAATTATAGTTCATCATGGGTAGGGACACTATTTCCGAAATAATAACTTCTATAAGAAATGCTGACATGAAAAAAAAAGGAACGGTTCGAATAGCATCTACTAATATCACCGAAAACGTTGTTAAAATACTTCTGCGAGAAGGTTTTATTGAAAACGTTAGAAAACATCGAGAAAGTAAGAAAAATTTCTTGGTTTCAACCCTGCGACATAACAGAACTAGGGAAAGAATATATAAAACTATTTTAAAGCGTATCAGCCGACCAGGTCTACGAATCTATTCCGACTACCAACGAATTCCTAGGATTTTAGGCGGAATGGGGATTGCTATTCTTTCTACTTCTCGAGGTATAATGACAGATCGAGAAGCTCGCCTAGAAGGCGTTGGGGGAGAAATTTTGTGTTATATATGGTGATCCTTTTCCTACGGCATCCTAATTTGATCTCTAACTTCTCAGTTGTGAAAAGAATGAAAAGAAAAAGAGAGGAAAAGTGAGTTATATGACTGCTCCCCCATTAATTGATACTTCAAGGAAAGGTTACCCGGAATAAAAGAACAAAAATGGATTCATGAGGGTTTAATTACTGAATCACTTCTCAATGGTATGTTTCGGGGAGGATCCGACACGGTTTTATCCTGATACTACCAGGAGATAGAGTCAAAACGAAGTAAGTAGTTATGATTCAACCGGCGGGGGACATATAATTTATAGACTTCGCAACGAAGTTTTGAACGATTAGGAGATTTTTTTAATTTCATTCGTGGGGGGATACAATTCGAGGTTCAAAAATTAAGGAAACTTTTTTTATTTCAAAGAATAGATTCAGAATCAAGGTAAGGAATCGTAAATATGAAAATAAGGGCTTCTGTTCGTAAAATTTGTGAAAAATGTCGACTGATCCGTAGGCGCGGACGAATTATAGTGATTTGTTCTAATCCAAGACATAAACAGAGACAAGGATAATCTTTTGAGTTTTCTAAAGGAAGGATAAGGATCAATGTAAAAATAAAGAATCTGTTTTAACATGAAATGGATATCTCCGTATATTTCTGACTCATATTTATGAGATGATAAAATATGACAAAACCTATACCAAGAATTAGTTCACGTAGAAATGGACGTATTGGTTCGCGTAAGAATGGACGTAGAATACCAACGCGTAAGAATGGACGTAGAATACCAAAAGGAATTATTCATGTTCAAGCGAGTTTCAACAATACCATTGTAACTGTTACAGATGTACGAGGGCGAGTGGTTTCTTGGTCCTCCGCGGGTACTTCTAGATTCAAAGGCGCAAAAAGAGGAACACCTTTTGCTGCTCAAGCCGCAGCGGCAAATGCTATTCGTACAGTAGTTGCTCAAGGTATGCGACGCGCAGAAGTCATGATAAAGGGTCCTGGTCCCGGACGAGATGCAGCATTACGAGCTATTCGTCGAAGTGGTATACTATTAAGTTTCGTACGCGATGTAACTCCTATGCCACATAATGGATGTAGACCCCCTAAAAAAAGACGTATATAGAAATAAGAATTGAACAGATTTCAAGTCAAGAGAAATAAACGATTCAATAATCTAATCAAATAACAATAATATATTATTATGGTTCGAGAGGAAATAGCAGGATCCACTCGAACACTACAGTGGAAGTGTGTTGAATCAAGAATAGACAGTAAGCGTCTTTATTATGGGCGTTTCGTTCTGTCCCCGCTTATGAAAGGTCAAGCCGATACCATGGGTATTGCTATGCGACGGATTTTACTTGAAGAAATAGAAGGAACATGTATAACACGTGCAAAATCTGAAAAAGTACCACATGAATATTCTACGATAGTGGGTATTGAAGAATCAATACATGAAATTTTAATGAATTTGAAAGAAATTGTATTAAGAAGTAATCTATATGGCATTCGAGACGCATCCATTTGCGTCAAAGGCCCCAGATACATAACAGCTCAAGATATTATTCTACCGCCGTCTGTGGAGATAGTTGACACTACACAGCATATAGCTACCCTGACAGAGCCTCTTGATTTGTGTATTGGATTACAAATCCAAAGAGATCGCGGATATCGTATGAGACCCACAAATAACTCTCAAGATGGAAGTTATCCTATAGATGCTGTATCCATGCCTGTTCAAAATGCGAATCATAGTATTTATTCTTATGGGAATGGAAATGAAAAACAAGAGATCCTTTTTCTAGAAATATGGACAAATGGAAGTTTAACTCCTAAAGAAGCACTCCACGAAGCTTCTCGTAATTTGATTGATTTATTTATTCCTTTTCTACATGCAGAGGAAAAGGACATTAATTTCGAAGAAAATAAAAGCAGATTTACTTTACCCCCTTTTACCTTTCATGATAGATTGGCTAATCTAAAGAAAAACAAAAAAGAAATTGCATTGAAATGTATTTTTATTGACCAATCAGAATTGCCTTCCAGGACCTATAATTGTCTCAAAAGGTCCAATATACATACATTATTGGACCTTTTGAGTAACAGTCAAGAAGATCTTATGAAAATTGAATATCTTCGGATAGAAGATGTAAAACGGATAGTGGACATTCTACAGAAGCATTTCACAATTAATTTACCTAAGACTAAGTTTTCATTTTAAATCTATCACAATTACTTCATCTTTTTCTTTTTTTTTTTTCTATTTTAATTTAAAAAAAAAAAGTTTATTTATATTTTATAAAAAAAGTTTATTTATATTTTATATAAAAATATAATATAAAAATATAAAAATATAATATAATATAAAAAAAGTTATAGTTATATTATATAGTTATATTTATATTATATATAAAATATAATATATATAAAATATAAAAAAAGAAGAAATTTTTTATTTAATCTTAAGCACAATCCCTATTGAGATGGATTAAAAATAATGTATCTAGGGAAGATTCAGTTTGAATCGACTATTCCCTAGATACCTACGCGCAGTATTTCACGGTTGAATCAATTTAAAAAAGACCTAAAGTAAGGGATTTATCAATAGGTAATGTTGCTCCAATACCTAACCAAAGAGCTACTGCGGTACCGATCAAAAAGACTGTTGTAGCTACTGGACGACGAAATGGATTTTGGAATTTATTGACATTCTCCAAAAAAGGTACTGTTAATAATCCCGCGGGTACTGAAACCATTAAAAGAACACCCAACAACTTATTGGGTACTGTGCGAAGTATTTGAAATACGGGAAAGAAGTACCATTCGGGTAATATTTCCAAAGGAGTTGCAAATGGATCCGCCGGTTCACCAATCATTGAGGGTTCTAGGACCGCTAAGCCTACGTTACATGCTATAGTACCCAAAATAACTACTGGAAAAATATATAAAAGATCATTGGGCCATGCGGGTTCTCCGTAATAATTATGTCCCATCCCTTTAGCCAATTTAGCTCTTAATACAGGATCATTCAAGTCAGGTTTCTTTGTTATTGGGATAGGTGAATTCTTATGGATCCACCCCCCGAAAGAACCGGACATGAGAATTTTTCATCATCCGGCTCGAGCAAGAATCAAATCAAAGGAATGACAGAAGTGGATCTATATCAAATCTATATTTCATCCATATCTACACATATAGAGTGACTCTATGTAAGAAAATATTTATCGAACTCCATTTTTCCGGAGTTGCAACTATTCATTGGCAAGAATTAAGTTCTTACAGGTAAATGCTCAATATCCAAGTGGGCTTCAAAATTGGATCATGATCAAGTGCTTTTTGGATTATCTCATATCTTGTGATTGGTATTTATTCTCACAATATCGCGAGTCTTCTTATAAATACAAAGAATTTACTTGTTACTAATACAGTTTAACCTCCGTTTTTCCTTAGATCCCTTATTTCACTCCGATAATATCATGGATCTGGATGGATGCAAAGGAAATGGATGCATTTCCATACTATAAATAAGTAAGTAGAATAGATCGAACATAATCCAGATTATGTCACATCATCTATTTTACGGGATCTTACGGAGCCTGTCCATGCATAACATGGATTCGGGTATGATCATGGAAAAGATTCTCCTCAAGCGAACCGGCCTATCTTCCGCTACGTAGGGGGACTCGCGCGGTGATTGGATGCGGAGACACATTTGGTCGTGAATTCCAATGTGGCGGATAAATTCATATATCCGCATGGCCCAATCAATAGTTCAAGTCACACACTCCCATAATCCATCTTCTCTTCGGAGGATCCACTTCAACTATTCATATCAAAGTATCAAATAAAGAATACTTTGGAGTTGAAGAGAAATATCCAAATAATATGTCTTATTTTTTTTTTCAATAATCCATATTTGTAGCAATAAGATACTATTGTTCCTTTCCGAGATAATATATGATCGATTACAAATATCTATGATCTGTCTTCTTTAGTTTATAAAGGACCTGAAATACCTTGCTTACGTATCATTGAGAAGTGCATTAACATAAATACGGCAGTAAGAAGAGGCAATACAAAAGTGTGTAAACTATAAAAACGAGTCAAAGTGGATTGACCCACACTAGCACTTCCGCGTAATAACTCTACCAAAGGCGATCCTATTACAGGAATAGCTTCAGGTACACCTGTCACAATTTTGACTGCCCAATAACCAATTTGGTCCCAAGGTAAGGAATAACCAGTTACACCAAAAGATGCAGTCAATACAGCGAGAACTACACCCGTAACCCAAGTTAATTCGCGAGGTTTTTTAAATCCGCCTGTGAGATACACACGAAATACGTGCAAAATCATCATTAGAACCATCATACTTGCTGACCATCGATGAACTGATCGGATTAACCAACCAAAGTTGGCCTCAGTCATTATGTATTGAACAGAGGAAAAGGCCTCTGTAACAGTTGGTCGATAGTAAAAAGTCATAGCAAAACCCGTAGCTACTTGTACTAAAAAACAAGTAAGTGTGATCCCCCCTAAACAATAAAATATGTTGACGTGAGGAGGAACATATTTACTAGTTATATCATCTGCAATCGCCTGAATCTCGAGACGCTCTTCGAACCAGTCATATACTTTATTGAGATAGGTAAACCAAAGAACCCCCCCGAGAACCGTATATGAGAATTTCATCTCGTACGGCTCAAACAAAAACATACAAATACTGTTTCAACGGATATGTAATAAAAAATTTTAACTTTTTAGCCACTTGATTCAATCTACCCCGAAGACCCGAAGAAATAAAAATCCGAAATCTGTTCTTTGTGATGATAATGCTAAAAAATATCAAGTTAGCTCATCCGTCTTTCTTTTTTATATTTTTTATATTGATTATTACAGGCTTCTTGAATCTTCTCTTCCCCTATTTAGTATTTTTTTTGAGTTTTTTTGCGTAATGAAAATTGACTATTGTTTTACTTTTGATAGGAATTCTCTTGTTGAGACCCTATGAATCACTTGAAACCTCAGATTCATACTAGAACCACGATGATTCATCAATAAGTCCCCAAACAAAACTCAAAGGTTCTCCGAGTAAGAACCATTTGATCATCACTTATTTAATGAATAGATGTAATGACTCAACAAAATCCAGAGAAATCGTTGTACTTCCGTCAAAGTACATAGTTCTGAAAGAAGAAAAATTGTTTGACTTAGGAAATACCTTTTTTTTTTAATTTTTTTTTTTTGAGTCCGGTTACGAGGTTTGAATAATAGGTATGAATCATAGTCAAAATATTTCTTTTCTTGATCTATTCAATATATTTATTTCGTGCTTCGGAAACTAGAATAAATATAAATATCCGACGAGGTAGAATCATCTCTATCGAGATGACAGATCCATTTTCTGTATATCAATAGGATCAATTATAACAAGTCACACACTCATATTCCGGAAATACCGAAACAAAGGAATTTCACAGTCGAACTACCAAAATGGACTAGAAATCCGAGTCCTAAGTTGTTTTTTTTTTTACTAGTACTTCATTGCTCTTATGAACCTAACTCACTGAAATTCCATCCAATAGAACGGAAGAATTATAAATCTCCAAAATAATAGATAAGAATACCGCAAATAGAGCCATTGCGACTCCCATAAGAGGAGTAGTACCCCAGCCCGGAGCTACTTTACCATATTCCGAATTCAACGGTTTCAATAAATCCCCTACAAGAGTTCGTCTTGGCCCAGATCTAGAACTACCCTCAACAGTTTGTGTAGCCATAAATACTATTTTATCGGTTAAGATCTGTTGACTTTGTATACCATTCCGTTGTAGTTGTAAATAAACTATCTTATTGTAGACCCATCGCGATCTTGAAATCGAATAATGGAAACAGCAACCTTAGTCGCCATCTCCATATCTGGTTTACTTGTAAGCTTTACTGGGTACGCCTTATATACTGCTTTTGGGCAACCCTCTCAACAACTCAGAGACCCATTCGAGGAACACGGGGACTAGTCGAAGTAATGAACCTCCCATATTGGGAGGTTCATTACTTCAATTGAGATAATGAAAAATCATTTCATTTTTTTAGTCGGAACCTTAGGAGGGTCTCGAAAAAAGATAGCGAAAAAAATTATCCCTAGAGTAGAGACTAACAGGAATGTATAAACCAATGCTTCCATGGATTCGATCGTGGTTTACAATTATAGCTTCCAAATCTATTCATCTTGGATCATTTATCAATCAGATAAGATCATTTATCAATCAGATAAGATCATTTATCAATCAGATAAAGAAAGGGAAAGAGTCAAAGAAAAGCAGTGATTCAAGTCACGATTTCTCCGCCACCTATCCCATGTAAAAAAAAATCAAATTCAAATATAGGCGAAAAATACCAGAGCAATGTTGTATCAGACTGTCTGTCTCCTTGTGGTTGGATCTCCAATTTTTTGGAATGTTCCAAATTCCACTTGAGCATCCAAATCTGGATCAATACCAGCAAAAACATCCCGGAACAAGGTTCTAGCGCCATGCCAAATGTGTCCGAAAAAGAAAAGCAAAGCAAATGAAGCATGCCCGAAAGTGAACCAACCCCTTGGACTGCTACGAAAAACACCGTCGGATTTCAAAGTAGCCCGATCCAATTCAAAAATTTCCCCCAATTGGGCGCGTCTAGCATATTTTTTCACAGTAGCTGGATCACTGTAACTAACTCCATTAAGTTCGCCACCATAGAATTCAACAGTTACACCTACTTGTTCGACACTATACTTGGATTCTGCCCTTCTAAAAGGAACATCAGCTCTCACAATTCCATCTCCATCTACCAAAACTACTGGAAATGTTTCAAAAAAAGTAGGCATACGACGTACAAAAAGCTCGTGTCCTTCTTTATCTCTAAAGATAGGGTGTCCTAACCATCCAACAGCTATTCCATCCCCATTGTCCATTGAGCCCGCTCTGAATAATCCTCCTTTTGCCGGATTATTACCAATGTAATCATAAAAAGCTAATTTTTCGGGAATTTTTGACCAAGCTTCCGATAAACTCAGATTTTCGGCTAGTCCAGCACCAACTCTTCGATATATTTCTTGCTGAAAATATCCCTGATCCCACTGATAACGAGTAGGGCCAAATAATTCAATCGGGGTAGTTGCTGAACCATACCACATAGTTCCAGCAACAACGAAAGCTGCAAAAAACACAGCAGCGATACTACTGGAAAGGACAGTTTCAATATTTCCCATACGTAATCCTTTGTATAGACGTTGAGGCGGACGGACACTAAGATGGAATAGACCTGCTAATATGCCTAATGTCCCCGCTGCAATATGATGAGAAGCTATGCCTCCTGGAACAAAAGGATCAAAACCTTCCGCGCCCCACGCTGGATTTACAGGTTGTACTTTTCCAGTTAGTCCATAAGGATCGGACACCCATATTCCAGGACCATACAAGCCTGTTACATGAAATGCACCAAAACCAAAGCAAGCTACCCCTGAAAGAAATAAATGAATTCCGAAAATCTTAGGCAAATCCAAAGAGGGTTTTCCCGTACGTTCATCACAAAATATTTCTAGGTCCCAATACACCCAATGCCAGATAGCTGCCAAGAAGCACAAGCCGGAAAACACAATATGTGCACCTGCCACACCTTCGTAACTCCAAATACCCGGATTCGTTATAGTTCCCCCTGTAATACTCCAACCGCCCCATGAATTGGTTATTCCTAAACGAGTCATGAAGGGTATAACGAACATACCCTGTCTCCACATTGGATCAAGAACAGGGTCAGAGGGATCAAAAACCGCTAATTCGTATAGAGCCATTGAGCCGGCCCAACCAGAAACCAAAGCTGTATGCATTATGTGGACAGAAAGCAACCGACCGGGATCATTCAATACAACGGTATGAACACGATACCAAGGCAAACCCATGGAAATACCCCTTTATCAAAGATAAATAGACACTATGTAACTTTATCGCATTGGACTAAAAAACTAAAAAATATATATACTATGTACCTAACCTTTTTCAGTAGATTATCTATGAACAAGGGTTCATATTTATTTTATTCCGTTATATTGGAAATAATGGAAAATTTCTGTTCGTAGGAACAAAGAGAAGCAGATCTATTCTATACCCGATAAGTAACAATACGCAATGGGGAATTGATTTCATTTTTTGAAAACGAATGCATAAACACTTGTTGATTATTCGAACGATCCCCTCATAAGAATTTTTCTTTATTCATTCCGTATTTCTGTATGAACCCTCCAATCTATGTATAAAATAGGAGAAACAGAAATAAAAATTATGAGGACAATAAATTCATTGTTACGTTTCCACATCAAAGTAAAATATAGTACTTTAATTTCTTTTTTTTTTATTTAATGCCCCTTGGTGTTCCAAAAGTACCTTTTCGGAGTCCTGGAGAGGAAGATGCAGCTTGGGTTGACATATAGTGCGACTTGTCAGACATATTGGGTCATATGGGATTTACCCGTTCTCTCTCCCGATCGAGATATCCTCTGTTTCGCCCAAGAAAGATTGATTGAACCTTCAAAAACTCGGAGCGCGAAGTACAATTAAATCCAATTTTTTTAGAGATCAATAATCTAAATTAGAAGAATTTATGGTTGGCTTGTACCAATAAAATGAAATATTCAGGCTCCGTTCAGAAAATACCAAATTGGTAATATAGGTCCCATTATCACTTGTATCATAAAGGATTTTTATACCCTAGGGGTTATCTCAAACTACCAATCAATGGAATAGTATAATAAAATATCAAATAGTTTGGCGGAAGGCATGAAAAGAATTGAAAAAATCGTAGCAAAAAAAAGTGGCACTGACAAAATTTGCCCTATATGTGAAAATAAAATTCGGATAGATATTTACCCGGAGTAGAACATGAACCTAAAAGAAATAAATGGGCCCATTTAGGAACAAGAAAATGACATCGTGATTTGAATCTCGATGAAACAATACATCAATGAGAGGTTAGTTCAATAAGTTTTTTGAATTCTTTTTTTTATTATAGATAGGTAGATAGGGTTTTTCTAGGGAAGGAAGCAAAAACTTATGATGTTTCTTGAAGAATAGAATAATATAAGAAAAAGTCCCTTCATTAGAGAAAAACAAATCATTAGAGAAAAACAAAAAACCCTGTTAAAAAAAAAAGAAATAGGACTGGAATCGACACATTGATTTTTTTTTTTCGCTTTTTTGAACCGTATGCATCCAAAGGTGCATGTACGGTTACTAAAGGATACTATTTTGTCCTAATCAACCGACTTTATCGAGAAAGATTACTTTTTTTAGGCCAAGAGGTTGAGAACGAGATCTCGAATCAAATTGTTGGTCTTATGGTATATCTTAGTATAGAGGACAAAACTAGGGATCTTTTTTTGTTTATAAACTCCCCCGGTGGATGGGTAATACCAGGAATAGCTATTTATGATACTATGCAATTTGTGCCACCCGATGTACATACAATATGCATGGGATTAGCCGCTTCAATGGGATCTTTCATTCTGGTCGGAGGAGAAATTACCAAACGTCTAGCATTCCCTCACGCTTGGCGCCAATGAGTTTTTTATTTGAAAAAAAAAAAAGACTATGCCTTCGCCATATGGAACATGAATAATAAGTAATAATAGCATGGCATTTTAAGTTCGATATGAACAAACCCTTTTTGTTTTTTCATAACATGAAATTATGTATCGAAATAGTAGTATGAAACAAAGGTTATTTCCGATTTGATCTTATACGTCGGAGGTCTGTTTCAGCGTCACAAATCATTTTTCTTACACACCAGAAGTGCCTTTCTGATATTAATGTTATAAAAAAGAAAAAAAAAAAAGATCTTTTTTCCTTACCTTATTTGATTGGGTCAGAAAAAACCTTGGGATTGCTAAATTAAAGATTAAAGACGAGATAAATAAAAAATATATAAAGCAACAGAACCATCATAGTATTTTTGACTTCTACGAGGGGAAGGGTGGTAAATGGATCATTCAACGATCTGGATCGGATGGACCCTATTTGTTTCTAGTACCCTTGTCCCTTTCTTTGGCGGACGGAAGGGAAAGGTCAATTCCATTGCGGAGCCGTATGCAATGTACAAAAGATGCCTGTACGGTTGTTCAATTCTATCTTTTTCTTATTGTTATTTTTATTCCTTCCCTTCGACCAATCGTGTGAGATAGAGGAGCCGCTCATGATGGATGTTATATAATCAGGGTTATGATTCACCAACCTGCTAGTTCTTTTTATGATGGACGGACGGGGGAATTCATCCTGGAAGTGGAAGAACTACTGACACTTCGCGAAACCCTCACAAAGGTTTATGTACAAAGAACGAGCAACCCCTTGTGGGTTGTATCCGAAGACATGGAAAGGGATGTTTTTATGTCAGCAACAGAAGCCCAAGCTTATGGCATTATTGATCTTGTAGGGGTCTAAAATGCTGGGGATTCCGTGTAAATACATGATTCCATTTCAAACCGTAATTTGAATTTTCCATGATTGGATATTGAATATTTTTATTTTACCCAAGTCAAATATTCATTCAATTGAAGGGAAAAAATTCATAATCATCAGGTTAAGATCGATCTAAACCAGCCCATTATAATCCCATCATATATATACGATTCAACATGCCAACTATTAAACAACTTATTAGAAACGCAAGACAGCCAATCAGAAATGTCACGAAATCTCCCGCTCTTCGAGGATGCCCTCAGCGTCGAGGAACATGTACTAGGGTGTATGTGCGACTCGTTTAGATCATGAGCTCGAACAAATGATACAATTGTTCCAGTATCAATAACTAGTACCAATGAATAGATAGAATGGAAAAATGGAAGAATAGTGTTTACTATCTAAATAAAACTAAAAATAAAGATGTATCATATACCTCTATTGATTGTGTATGAATTTTATGGTTTCTGTTGGTGCAAATCCAATCACCTCGATTTGAGATGAAAATAAATTCTCCATTGG